TTTTCAATGGCTTCTCTTGCATTACCGGGTATGAGTGGTTTTGTTGCAGAATTGATAGTTTTTTTTGGAATCATTACCAGCCAAAAATATCTTTTAATATCAAAATTAGGAATTACTTTTGTAATGGCAATTGGGATGATATTAACTCCTATTTATTCATTATCTATGTTACGCCAGATGTTCTATGGATACAAGCTATTTAATGCTCCAAACTCTTATGTTTTTGATTCTGGACCGCGAGAGTTATTTGTTTCGATCGCTATCTTTATACCTGTAATCGGTATTGGTATGTACCCTGATTTTGTTCTTTCCCTATCAGTTGACAAGGTCGAGGTTCTTTTATCTAATTTTGTTTATAGATAGTTTTCATAAAAAAATCATAGGATTTGGATAATTAAAAAAAGAAGCCTTTTTCCTCTCTTAAGTTAAAAATAAAATTCACCCAATATGTTTGGTCTTTGTGAGAACCATGCGAATCCCCGCACTACTGGATTCACATGGTTCTCACTGGTTCATATAAAGTTTTTTTATATACAAACAACATATTCTATTTATATTTTTAAATTCGCAAGAACCTTTCTTGAATTCAATTAGATGTTAACGTAAATGAACCATAACTATGTAACCCTATTCCTAATAGATTGACCCCAAAATAGCATATCCAAATTATAAGAAAGCCCATAGACGCCACAATTGCGGAAATTTCAACCTGTAAATTTATATTGGTTCTAGTATGTAAATAAACCGCAAATACGATCCAAGTAACAAATGCCCAAGTTTCCTTTGGGTCCCAATTCCAATAGGACCCCCATGCTTCATTAGCCCATACTGCTCCTGAAAGAATACCTATAGTTAAAAAGAGAAAACCTAGACTAATCACACGATAACTCCAATAATCCAACTGTTGAATCAATTGGGACCTGTAATAATTGTTAGCAGAAAAAAAAGAAGCATTTCCTAAAAAATTGTTTCTTTCATTTATGTATTGTATTTCACCAAAGGAAAATTCCTCATTTAGTTTAAAAAAAAAAGTATTCCTCTTACAAAAAAAATTTATGTTTTTTCGAAATGTAAGGACCAGAAGTGCTACTGATAATAATGATCCACATAAAAGAGCTGCATAGCCCAATATCATCATACTTACGTGCATTATTAACCACTCGGATTGGAGAGCGGGTACTAATATTGCGGATTGATGTATTTCAGTTAAAAGACCCGAAGTAGCAAAGCCTTGGGTAAAAATAACACTTGACGCAGTTATTGTGCTTAAATGGCTTTTATTTTTTTTGAAATATGGAACTATATGAATAACTGATAAACTCCAAGAAAGAAAGATTAATGATTCATATAAATCACTTAGTGGGAAATGCCCCGAATAAATCCAACGAGTGACTAATAATATGGTTATACATAAAAAAGTAGCTATCATTCCCCTTTCTGACGAATCATTTAGTTTTATGATTTCATCGATTAATAAAGTTATCAAATGAATTGTAATTACAATGGAAACGATCGAAAAGGAAATATGAGTTAATATATGCTCTAAAGTTGAAAATATCATAAAATTTTTAAAAAAGAGGAATCCTGAAATATAAATCAGGAGTTGAATTCATTCTAGAATTTATAATATATTGTATCTATTTTCGAAGAGAAGGTCTGCCGCCACTCGGACTCGAACCGAGATGCTCTCGCACTGCTTCCTAAGAGCAGCGTGTCTACCGATTTCACCATAGCGGCTTGTTCAAATTCATAATAGCCTATTCATAGTCAATCGTCGAGATTTAAGGAGTCAACTAAATGAAATCTTTTTAGTCAAAATGAATGAATAAAACTTTGTTCAAATACAAATTCGAAGGTTCATTATTATGGGATATGGGTTTTATTTACCTTAGTGCTTTGGTGTAGTTTATGCTCTTCTATAATTCAATAGAATCGAACTATTGAAACTAGAAACTTCAACCCTCTAGTTATTGATAGAACTATAAAAAATTTCTTTATTTTTTTTTTATAAAATATTTATCATTTATATTTATATTATTTCCTAAAAGTGAAAAAAATTTATTTTACCAATGAACAAAAAATAAGACCCCCTTTTATTTCTCAAAACTTGCACATTAATTCGGACAAAAAATTCCAGGCTTTTGTCGGGTGGGTTGAAAGAGACATATATGGGAAATTTATATATTCTAATAGATTAATTTATAGAAATTCAGATAAATAAGAAGTCAGAAAGTTACACAAAAAATTTTCAAAAAAAAATGGATAAATTAATTTCAACGATGTATTAATTTTAACTAAAGATCTCTTTTTTACCCTTATTCATATATTTATATAGAAATTTAGATAAAAATATATATCTATATTTATATTTATATATATATATAGAAAAACGTCGATTATTGTAATTGTGACAAATAGGTTGATGGGGAAAAAAGACTCCCCCATCTCCAAAACAAGAAAATATACTAACAAAATATACTAACAAAGGCTCAAGTTTTGTATCTTGTCTTTATTCTTTTTTCAAAAGCTTTTTATAATTGACTAACCCCTAAACCGAAGAATTCTTATTCTACATATCCTAATAGCGAAGCGAGTTCTAGTTCATATTGATTAGCCACAAACAATAGGTTTGTTGATTTCCTATTAAGAATGAAATGGGCCTATTTTTTTATTCGGATTATTCCAATGTTTTATTTTATGACTTTTTTTGTCGAACAAAAAAACTTTTTGAGTTTCCGGTAGAAAGAGATTTACCTAATGACAACGCTTTTAAGGCTGCCCAATATCCCTTCCCCTTCCAAATATTTTTACGAATACGCTTTTTTGATATAGAAGTACGTTTTTTTGGAACTGCCATTTAAAAATTAAGAGGTTACTCGCTGTTATAGTTGGATGTGAAAGACATCTATTGGTCAAAACGAATATATTCATTATCTAGAGAAAAAAAATATATATATAGATAAAAAATATGCGAAAATCGTACAAAATCTTACTATAAAAATAGAATTTAATTTTTTTCTACATAAAATAGACCGAAGGATTTAAGAACCCTTTTAGAACCCATTGCCTAATTTTGATATTAATCTATTAATTGGTCAAACTTGAGTAAAGAATACTTCGAAATTCCATTTTAAAATTCGAATCAAACTAGTAATTAAAGTAATGAATCTGTTAAAAGATACACGTTTTGTTAAAAAAAACCTTCGTGATTTTTTTATTAAATTTGATTTTATTTTACCCCCTTTTTTGATAAATATAAAAAGAAATCTTATAGAAAATATAAAATGTTATATATTATAGCGTTTCCTATAAATGTTTTTTTATTGAAAGGGAAACTAATCAATCAGTTTCATACTGAAACTAGTTAATGATTTGGAACAAACTGACTAAAAAGCGAGATTAGTACAAAAATTGTACCTTAGTTAATCCTATGATTCATATCGATTCATATCAGATTTATTTTTAGTGTAATTTTTTATCATTACTTTATGAATATAAAGTGATTTAATAATAATGAAATTTTTTATTTTCGTTATTTTAAGAAAATAATCTTAGTTAATAACTAAATTTGTGTAAACAAATCTTAGTTAATAACTAAATTCGCTTTTTATGAGCAAGTAGGTCATATCATTTGCCCAATTGTAACTTCTTTATTTTAATATTTAAAGTATTTTGGAAATTGGAAAGACCCAGATAATATATAAAATTCGAAAAATATCTTTAAGTTAGTACATCTCTTGATTTTTTTATTGACCCCTTTTGTTTTGAAATTGAAAGGGGGTAGGATCCGGTAAATCGGAAACAATCAATTAAGAATAAAAAAACGTTTTTATGGAACAGACATATCAATATTCGTGGATAATACCTTTACTTCCACTTCCAGTTCCTATGTTAATAGGAGGGGGACTTCTTCTTTTTCCGTCGGCAACAAAAAGTCTTCGCCGTATGTGGGCTTTTCAAAGTGTTTTTTTGTTAAGTATAGTCATGATTTTTTCGATCAATCTGTCTATTCAGCAAATAAATGGCAGTTCTATCTATCAATATGTATGGTCTTGGATCATTAATAATGATTTTTCTTTAGAATTTGGTTACTTGATTGACCCGCTTACTTCTATTATGTCAATATTAATCACTACTATTGGAATTATGGTTCTTATTTATAGTGATAATTATATGTCGTATGATCAAGGATATTTGAGATTTTTTGCTTATATGAGTTTTTTCAGTACTTCTATGTTAGGATTAGTTACTAGTTCTAATTTGATACAAATTTATATTTTTTGGGAATTGGTAGGAATGTGTTCATATCTATTAATAGGGTTTTGGTTCACACGGCCTGTTGCTGCAAATGCTTGCCAAAAGGCATTTGTAACTAATCGTGTTGGGGATTTTGGTTTATTATTAGGAATTTTAGGTTTTTATTGGATAACAGGGAGTTTCGAATTTCGAGATTTATTCAAAATATTCAATAACTTGATTTCTAATAATCATAATGAAGTCAATTTTTTATTTGTTACTTTCTGTGCCGTTCTATTATTTGCCGGTGCGGTAGCTAAATCTGCACAATTTCCCCTTCATGTATGGTTACCGGATGCCATGGAGGGGCCTACTCCTATTTCGGCTCTTATACATGCTGCTACTATGGTAGCTGCGGGCATTTTTCTTGTAGCTCGGCTTATTCCTCTTTTCATAGTCATCCCTCACATAATGAATTTCATCTCTTTGGTAGGAGTAATAACAATATTATTCGGGGCTACTTTTGCCCTTGCTCAAAAAGACATTAAGAGAGGTTTAGCCTATTCCACAATGTCTCAATTGGGTTATATGATGTTAGCTCTAGGTATGGGGTCTTATCGAAGTGCTTTATTTCATTTGATTACTCATGCTTATTCGAAAGCATTATTATTTTTAGGATCCGGATCCGTTATTCATTCAATGGAAACTCTTGTTGGATATTCTCCAAATAAAAGTCAGAATATGGTTTATATGGGGGGTTTAAC